CACTAAAGTAAGTACCCACCCATGCATGATTGATGCATGGAGAGAGCAATCAATCGAGATATATAGAGATATCAATATATCATTCCAACCTCTGTTCCAACACGGCGATTTGAATCTAAATAGAAATGGTTAAAATGCAATTATAGGAATATGTATACTTCTTTATTTCTCTGGGATTGTAGTTCAATTGGTCAGAGCACCGCCCTGTCAAGGCGGAAGCTGCGGGTTCGAGCCCCGTCAGTCCCGACGCGACGGAATCAAATCCAATACTTTTGTTTTTTCACATTTCTCATCAAACAAATGGGAGAGAGACGTATGGGGATTGTTACAATTATTGGTAGCATCATAGTTAGGATTCCAAAAGATGCCGATAATACACGTGGAATAGAATACCATTGTATTTGTATTTACCGGGGGCGCATACACAAATGGAATTCATTTCTTGTACGATGCAAAATGAATTGAACATAATTCATTTGATAGAATACGTTTACTTTTAAGATTCCAAATAGATCCTTTTCTTTTTCTGGTTACGAGTTTGTTTAACTTCAATTACTAGAATTACTAGTTTGAATTTGAAACAATCTATCTCTTCAAATTGAACACGTATCTTTTGAGATACGCGTCCCATTATTAATCCAAAGAAAGGTATATTAATTAATAAATAAAGACCACAACCCCTCTTCTATAAGAAGTGGGATGAATCATTTTTTTTTAGTTCAAAAATGGGAAGGGGTACTTTCACAAAAATAAAGAACAAACTCTAACCTAGTCCTAGTGAATTTAATGGACTATTTTATTTTTTTTTTTACCTTATATTAGACTTGGACTTCTTTTTCTCATACTTATTAATATTAGATATTATTATATTCTTTTTTTTTTCTTTTCCACAAAAAAGGGATCATTAAAAAAAAAGTACTGAACTTCTTTTTTAATTTTCTATTTGATTTCTATTCTTTGTTTGATTTTTTTTGTGACCAAGGGTGGTCAAATGCTACTGAAGCAAATAATTGTACAAGGAAGGCAATAGGTTATAGAAAAAACAAGAATGGAAAAGAGGCAGAAATCCAAATAATCAAAATAAAAAAAGACAAATAAGGGGATTGGATCAGGAATCCTATTTTGGATTCGGTATGGATAAAAGATGTTCCTATGTTATACTATTCAATTCTCGACGATGAATTGATTTGATAGCTCAGATATTGTTATTCATGATATTGATCCGATGATATTGAATCGGGGTGTAATCCATCCCGTTGAATTCACAGGCGAAAGATTTATCATCTCTATGGGATTAAATCCCGAGTTATTGACAAAAAAAAAAAAGAGATTAGAGATTATGGAAGTAAATATTCTAGCATTTATTGCTACTGCACTTTTTATTCTAGTTCCTACTGCGTTTTTACTTATAATATACGTAAAAACAGTCAGTCAACGTGATTAATTTGAAGCCAACTTGACTTGTTTTCTTAGTCAACGATTGAAGAAATAAAGGCTTTTCATCTCGCGTCTTAAATGAAATTGGCGGACTCTAATCAAAGGTATAGTATTCTAGGAGATCCGACAGCTAGTATGGCAGAAAGAAATCTTTCGGCCATACTAGCTATTCTTATTGTAATGTAACCAATTGTATTGTATAAAACTACAGGATTAATATCTATTAATCAATCTAGAATATCCATCTTCTTAATATTTATTTATATATGTACATAGCATCTCAATTCTATTTCTTTGCTTCATCTATTTCATTTATCTTGATTCCAATCAATCTGAAATAATCAACCGAAGGGCAATTCTTACTATTACGGAAGTTATATTCAATAGGAATTCCGGCATTCATCGAAAGAATCAAATCAATGAGGAAATATGTGCGTATAAAAAAAAATTGCTGGATTTTCTTTTAGTATTCCGAAAAAGAAATTGATTGAAGAGTTAACGGTGGATCCGAGTGGTTCTCTGAGAATTGCTTCAGATTTTGAAAAGGAAGAGTCAAACCTACCATTTTAAACTCTTCATCCATGATATGAAATGAGTGAATAAAGCATAAAAAAAAACTAAGAAAAAAGCGGTAAAGTAAAGAAAGTAAGTGGGCAATGTGTGACTTGCCCGAGGTACGATCCTATTATGCGCAGTCTCTCCATGAGCAACCGCAATGTATATCTTATTTCCCATAGCATAGAAGGTATGTATCTCCTTAACATAACTTTTCCTTCTCTTGGACCAGCAAAGAGAAAGAGGGAAACAAAAAAAAAAAAAAAAAAAGAAAAACCATAAAAAGTAAAAAGATTTTGTAAAACGATCTAAAGAATCGATACGGTTTTCTTTTATTCCTCGGATCAATTAGTAGTACCTCTAGAGCCCACTCCTTCCCCATACCACCAGTGAAAGGGAAAATGTAAAGACTACCATTAAAGCAGCCCAAGCAAGACTTACTATATCCATGTAAATTATGTCCCCTATCTCTATGAAGGAATTATTTCATTATTGTTCACTCACTAATAATAGTGGAATCACTGGCGCAGAGTCAAAAGGGTATTCTGACCCGAGCCCGTTGCTGAAAGGATCCACAAAATTCGCTTATAATAAAGTTATTAGAAGGTCTTTCTTATTTTTCTAGCGGAATCTAAAAACGTTAAGCACAAGAAAAATGGGCAGTGACATCTTTGGAAGTATCAAGGGAATCCTCGCAAGTTGTAAGAATAAGATGGAGCACTAATAAGACCTATTCCTTCTTTTCTTGTCCTCAATCTGACTTCCTTGTTGAAAGATATCAAAAGCTAGAATCAAGATGGATCATTATCTAGGACATATCGTTATTTCCCCTTGGATCGTATCCTTGCTGTCTAAGGATTGTCTCTGTGAAAGAATGGGGGGGCCTTCTATTCCATTCTTGACTAGGGGTTTTGAAATCCATTTTGAAAAAAGAAAAAGAAAGCTTTTTCTTTTTATTTTCGCATTTGAGCTCTATAAAAGCCGATTTTCCATCGAAGTAAAAGACTCCCACGAGTCCGTATAGAAAGTCTCTTCAGTTCTTTCCAAAACCACTAATTCAATTTTCTGTCGTACTATGCAATCTAATTAAAAACCCAGTACTTAAACACTCCGTTAGTAGTGCAAGGGAATCCGTAAATCTTTATATGCGAGCCCTTGCACTACTATAACTAGAATCTTTCCTTGAATCCAATCCTAGAGGCAAGGATTTCAAGCACTTTAGCTTTAGAGAACCTAGCTTCCGTATGTTTCGAATCAAGCAAGTAGCAAGAATCTTTTTCTTCCATTTGTTTCCGCTCAGGAAAATTCGGGGAGTTCTATCAGCAAAACCAAAAAAGAAGGGATTCCTAGTTTTTTGTTAATCAGGCGACACCCGGATTTGAACTGGGGAAAAAGGATTTGCAGTCCCCCGCCTTACCGCTCGGCCATGTCGCCAGAATGATACGAAATAGATGATAATCTTCCTCCTTTGCTTGGGGTGGAGGGAATACTCCATTTCTTTTTTTATTGTACTTTCATCTTGAATCGCATTTGACTTCATCCCCGATCCGAAAGACTTTCTTCGTTTTTTTGATTGGATCCATCCCTTTCTTCTGTTGGATTTATAGGATCTCAAAACAGAAATATATAAAAACTTTCCCTCTCTTTTATATTCTTTTATTTATATTTTATTCTTTTCTATTTTATCTATATATATATATTATTGAAAAAAAAAAATGTGGTTTTTCAGTCCCAATAACCTAAATTCAGGAGAAATTGGAACCATTAACTATTAAATGGGCTTGTAAATTCATGAACAATTCTCGGATTGGAATCAACATTGTCTTTTCCTAGTCCTAATTAGATAAAATTCAAATTGATACATAACTAATCCGTATTAATTATTTTCAATAAAAAAAGAATTCCCAAATTCAATTATAAGAGAAAATAGAAGTATATGTAAACCCCAGAACCTCGATTGTTCTACAAATATCTAATCGTGTATCTATATCTGATGCCCATAGATCGCGAATTATGAGCAAATTGTAGTGCTTCCATTTTTCATTGACTAGAAAATTCAAAATGGAATGTCCCCAAAGGAACTGTAATAAATGAGTAAAGATATGTATATAGATAACTATTTACACATGTTTACTAAATACAAGCCTTCTTACTATGCTATCTTATGCACTTCAATCGTATTCTACTCAAAAAGTATTCTAGTAAAACAAGAAAAATGGGTCGAAATTTCTTTCTTTTCTGCGAATCCTTTAGTGAACGCTAGAATCAAAAAATGAAGTGCTAAAAAAGCATCAAAAATAGAGCATAGAGCGTTGATTATTATTATGGATGTCTTTATCCCATCGAACAGATCAAATCCTAACTCCATTTCTTTTTTTTGGTATCCAATCCGATTGGAATATCATAAAAATGATAGAAATTGAATCATTTATTTTAGATTCTACACAAAATCCCATAAGTCTAAGTAGCATTTATCAATTCCTTTACATATCTGTTACAAATTCCAATTTGAATATCCAAGAAGTCCCTTTTTTACTCCGTTCAGATGCATTTGATACATTACATATGTGGATTTACTTACAAAATTTCATGTGATTCAGTAAACAGAATAGAAATTCCAGCATTGCTAGATCAATCCAGCTGATTTGATGAAGAATGGGTCAATAATGGAATTTTTTCGATAAATAGGAAATAAAAAATGCTCGGGGATGGAAATGGCGGAATGTCTACAATACCTGGTTTTAATCAGATACAATTTGAAGGATTTTGTAGATTCATTGATCAGGGCTTAACGGAAGAACTTTCTAAATTTCCAAAAATTGAAGATACAGATCAAGAAATTGAATTTCAATTATTTGTGGAAACATATCACTTGGTAGAACCTTTGATAAAAGAACGAGATGCTGTATATGAATTACTCACATATTCTTCTGAATTATATATATCCGCGGGATTAATTTGGAAAAGCAGTAGGGATATGCAAGAACAAACAATTTTTATTGGAAACA